CAGATGCTGGATACCTCACGCGTAGACTTGTTGAAGTAGTTCAACACATTCTTGTACGTAGAACGGATTGTGGTACTATCCGAGGTATTTCCGTAAGTACTCAAAATGGGATGACAGAAAAGATTTTTGTGCAAACACTCATTGGTCGTGTATTAGCAGACGATATCTATATTGGTCTACGATGTATTGCCACTCGAAATAAAGATATTGGAATTGGACTTGTTAATCGATTCATAACCTTTCGAACACACCCAATATATATTCGAACTCCTTTTACTTGTAGGAGTACATCTTGGATCTGTCAATTATGTTATGGCCGGAGTCCTACTCATGGTGACATGGTCGAGTTGGGAGAAGCCGTAGGCATTATTGCGGGTCAATCTATTGGGGAACCGGGGACTCAACTAACATTAAGAACTTTTCATACCGGCGGAGTATTCACGGGTGGTACTGCCGAACATGTACGAGCTCCCTGTAATGGAAAAATAAAATTTGATGAGGATTTGGTTCATCCCACACGTACCCGTCATGGGCATCCTGCTTTTCTATGTTTTATAGACTTGTATGTAACTATTGAAAGTCGAGATATTATACATAATGTGAATATTCCAAAAAAAAGTTTGATTTTAGTTCAAAATGATCAATATGTAGAATCAGAACAAGTGATTGCTGAGATTCGTGCCGGAACGTCCACTTTTCATTTGAAAGAGAGGGCTCAAAAACATATTTATGCTGAGTCAGAAGGAGAAATGCACTGGAGTACTGATGGCTCTCATGCGCCCGAATATACATATAGTAATGTTCATTTATTACCAAAAACAAGTCATTTATGGATATTAGCAGGAGGTCTATGCAGATCCAATATAGTGTCTTTTTCACTCCACAAGGATCAAGATCAAATGAATACTAATCCTTTTTCTCTTGAAGAAAGATATATCTTTGATCTCTCACTCACTAATGATCAAATAAGACATAAATTGTTGAATACTTTTGGTAATTTTGGTAAAAAGGATAGGGAAATTCGTGACTATTCAAAATCTTATCGAACCAAGGGTCATTGGAATCTCATAGAGCCTTCTACTTATATTCGTCAAGATAATTCCTTGGCGAAAAAGCGAAGGAATAGATTTGTACTTCCTTTACAATATGATCAAGACCAAGAAAAGAAACTAATACCTTGTTTTGGTATTTCGATTCAAATACCTAAAAATGGTGTTTTACATACAAATAGTATTCTTGCTTATTTTGATGATCTGCGATATAGAAGAAGCAGTTCGGGAATTATTCAATATGGGATTGTCGAAGTAGATTCAATCGTAAAAAAAGAGGATTTTATTGAGTATCGAGGAGCAAAAGAATTGAATCCGAAATACCAAATGCAAATGAAAGTAGATCGATTTTTTTTCATTCCCGAAGAAATGCATATCTTACCCGGATCTTCGCCCATAATGGTCCGGAACAATAGTATCATTGGAGTAGATACACGACTTACTTTAAATAGAAATACAAGAAGTCGAGTAGGTGGATTAGTCCGAGTGGAGAGAAGAAAAAAAAGTATGGAACTGAAAATATTTTCTGGAGATATTCATTTTTCTGGAGAGGTGGATAAAATATCTAGGCACAGTGGCATTTTGATACCACCAGGAATGGGAAAAAAAAATTCTAAAGGATCAAAAAAATTGAAAAATTGGATCTATGTCCAACGCATTACACCTACAAAAAAAAAGTATTTTGTTTTGGTTCGGCCCGTAGTCACATATGAAATAGCTGATGGAATCAATTTAGCAACACTTTTCTCTCAGGATCTCTTGCAGGAAAAAGATAATGTCCAACTTCGAATTGTCAATTATATACTTTATGGAAATGGCAAGTCAATTCGAGGAATTTATCACACAAGTATTCAATTAGTTCGGGCTTGCTTAGTAGTAACTTGGGACCAAGAAAAAAATAGTTCTATAGAAGAAGAGATTCATGCTTCTTTTGTTGAAATAAGGGTAAATGATCTACTTCGTGATTTCATCCGAATTGAGTTAGTAAAGTCCACTATTTTGTATACCGAAAAAAGGTATGATACGGCAGGTCCAGGATTTCTTTCCAATAATGAATTAGATTGTATTCATAGAAATCCTTTTGATTCCAAGGTGAAAATTCAATCATTTCCCCAACATAAGGAAACTCTTGGTACATTGTTGAATCGAAAAAAGGAATCCCAATCTTTCCTAATTTTGTCATCATCCAATTGTTCTCAAATTGACCCCTTCAATACTTCGAGATATAAGAATGCGACAAAAGGATGGGATCCCACGACTCCAATTAGGGCTTTTTTGGGTCCTTTTGGTACTCTTGTGCCTAAAATAGGAAATTTTTGTTCATCTTACTATTTAATAACTTATAATCAAGTCGTTTTAAAGAAATATTTTTTACTTGAAAAATTTCAACAGATTTTCCAAGTGCTTCAAGTACTTCCATTTCAATACTTTTTTACAGATGAAAAGAGTAGGATTTATAATCCCGATCCATGCAGTAATATCATTTGGAATTCATTCCATTTAAATTGGTGTTTTCTCCATCACGATTCTTGTGATGAGGCACGGACAATAATTAGTCTTGGACAATTACTTTGTGAAAATCTATATCTATTTCAATATGGATCACGCATCAAAAAATCTGGTCAAATTTTCATTGTTCATATTGACTCTTTAGTTCTAAGATCAGCTAAGCCCTATTTGGTCACTCCAGGAGCAACTATCCATCGCCATTATGGGGAAACTTTTTCTGAGGGAGACACATTAATTACATTTATATATGAAAAATCGAGATCTGGTGACATAACGCAGGGTCTTCCAAAAGTGGAACAAATCTTAGAAGTTCGTTCAATTGATTCAATATCGATGAATCTCGAAAGAAGAATCGAAGGTTGGGACGAACGTATTCGAAGGATTCTTGGGATCCCCTGGGGATTCTTTATTGGAGCTGAACTAACCATAGCCCAAAGTCGTATCTCTTTGGTTAATAAGATCCAAAAGGTTTATCGATCCCAGGGGGTACAGATCCATAATAGACATATAGAGATTATTGTACGTCAAGTAACATCAAGAGTTTTGGTTTCAGAAGATGGAATGTCTAATGTTTTTTTACCTGGGGAATTCATTGGATTGTTGCGAGCAGAGCGAGCAGGACGTGTTTTGGACGAAGCGATCTGTTATCGGGCAATCTTATTGGGAATAACGAAGTCATCGCTAAATACTCAAAGTTTCATATCCGAAGCAAGTTTTCAAGAAACTGCTCGAGTTTTAGCAAAAGCTGCTCTACGAGGTCGTATTGATTGGTTGAAAGGACTTAAAGAGAACGTTGTTATGGGGGGGATTATACCGGTTGGTACCGGATTCAACAAAGTAGTGCATCATTCAAAGCAAGAAAAAAATATTCATTTGAAAAGCAAAAGGAAGAATCTATTTGAGTTGGAAATGCGAGATATTTTGTTAGACCATAGAGAATTATTTTTGTCTTGTACCCCAAATACTTTCGATGAGACATCAGACCAATCATTTATGTAATATAATTGACTAATTCTTAATAAGAGGTTCCTTCTTTTTACTTTAAGTCTCTGGTCCAATTATGGATTTCGTAATCAATGAAATAAAAAAGAAAGAATGAAATTCATTATTTGGGTCGTAGATTAATGGTCAATCCTAGTAGAAGGTTCCGTCGGAACAATTATTTAGTTATTTATTTCACAGGGTATTTAATCTCTTTGAAAAAAAGAAAAAGATAAAGTGTGGGAAAATGGGAAGACGTTATTGGAATATCAATTTAGAAGAAATGATGGAAGCAGGAGTTCATTTTGGTCATGGTACTAATAAATGGAATCCTAGAATGGCTCCTTACATCTCTGCAAAGCGTAAGGGTATTCATATTACAAATCTTACTATAACTGCTCGTTTTTTATCAGAAGCTTGCGATTTAGTTTTTGATGCAGCGAGTAGGGGAAAAAAATTTTTAATTGTTGGCACCAAAAATAAAGCAGCGGATTTAGTAGCATCAGCAGCAATAAGGGCTCGATGTCATTATGTTAATAAAAAATGTCTTGGTGGTATGTTAACAAATTGGTCTACTACAGAAACAAGACTTCAGAAGTTCAGGGATTTAAGAGCAGAACAAAAAATGGGGAAAATAAATTGTCTCCCCAAAGGAGATGCAGCAATGTTGAAGAGAAAGTTATCTACCTTGCAAGCCTATCTGGGTGGGATTAAATATATGACGGGATTGCCCGATATTGTAATTATCGTTGATCAGCAAGAAGAATATACGGTTCTTCGAGAATGTGCCATTTTGGGGATTCCGACGATTTGTTTAATCGATACAAATTGTGACCCGGATCTTGCAGATATTTCTATTCCGGCCAACGATGATGCTATAGCTTCGATTCGATTGATTCTTACCAAATTAGTTTCTGCAATTTGTGAGGGTCGTTCTAGTTCTATCAAAAAAGGTTGATTATCTTATCATTACTTTTATCATTAAGAAGAAGAAGATTAGTTTGTTTTTGGTGAACTTTCTTTAATTGTTACTCTTTTTGTTTTCATCTTTTGGAGTTTGAACTATGTTTTGATTATCAAATAATATTGAAAATTGAAAAGATAAAAAAAAGAATTGATATTTTTTTATGTGATTTCTCAGTATCCGAAATAGACGATTCATAATTTCACTTTATGAATGAACATAGATGAATTGAGAAAGAGATGGTTGAATGAAAATAATTACTTTTTTAAGTTTGATTTCTGTTAGAGGACAATATGAATGTTATACCATGTTCCATTAAAACACTAAAAGGGTTATACGATATATCAGGTGTAGAAGTAGGCCAACATTTATATTGGCAAATAGGAGGTTTACAAATTCATGCCCAAGTACTTATCACTTCTTGGGTTATAATTGCTATTTTATTAGGTTCAGTCATCATAGCTGTTCGGAATCCACAAACCATTCCGACCGACGGTCAGAATTTCTTCGAATATGTCCTTGAATTTATTCAAGACTTGAGCAAAACTCAGATTGGAGAGGAGTATGGTCCTTGGGTTCCTTTTATAGGAACGATGTTCCTATTTATTTTTGTTTCTAACTGGTCAGGTGCTCTTTTACCTTGGAAAATAATAAAGTTACCTCATGGGGAATTAGCTGCGCCCACGAATGATATAAATACTACTGTTGCTTTAGCTTTACCCACGTCAGTGGCATATTTCTATGCGGGTATTAGCAAAAAAGGATTGGGATATTTCGGGAAATACATTCAACCAACTCCAATACTTTTACCAATTAATATTCTAGAAGATTTCACCAAACCTTTATCTCTTAGTTTTCGACTTTTCGGGAATATATTGGCTGATGAATTAGTGGTTGTTGTTCTTGTTTCTTTAGTGCCTTCAGTAATTCCTATACCTGTCATGTTTCTTGGATTATTTACAAGTGGTATTCAAGCTCTTATTTTTGCAACTTTGGCTGCAGCTTATATAGGTGAATCCATGGAGGGTCATCATTGACTCACTTTATAGTCTTTTTTTAAGCTTATCCCAATTCAAGCAATGCAGGGGGTTCAATCGAATCCAATGGGTGGTAGAATAAAATGCAAATAGATAGATATCTATTTCATGCCTATGAGTATAACTCCCTTGTGTATGTTTTGAAGAATGGTTTCAGAATACGATTGAATAGAATTCAAAATGAAGGTAAGTTACGTTCTGGAAGAATCATGTTAGTTACTAATTCTATAGTACTTATTCCTATCTATTTTTTTATAGCCTACCGCATTTCGATGGATTCCCATATAAGTCCTTTTTCTATTTTGTCTCTGATTATGAATTGAATGAAAGAGAAAGAAGAGAATAGTTTATAATTTATAAACAAGGAAACGCAATGACTAAAACCATATACATATCTATTTACATAAGGTAGAAAGTAAAAAAGGTATATCGAAGTAGTTCTGACTATTCTGAATTCCATTTGGAGCTTTTCGATACTCCGACCAATATATTTTAGTGATAAAAATTAAATAATAAAAAAAAATAAGTAGATTAAGTACTAATTCATTGGTTGGTTGTATTATTAATCATTCCTTTTTTTGGTACGAGGAACTTACCATGAATCCACTTATTTCTGCTGCTTCCGTTATTGCTGCTGGATTGGCTGTAGGGCTTGCTTCTATCGGACCTGGGGTTGGTCAAGGCACTGCTGCCGGCCAAGCCGTAGAAGGTATTGCGAGACAACCAGAAGCTGAGGGTAAAATACGAGGTACTTTATTGCTTAGTCTAGCTTTTATGGAAGCTTTAACAATTTATGGACTGGTCGTGGCATTAGCTCTTTTATTTGCAAATCCTTTTGTTTAATGTTTCATTTCATCGTAGAATAAAAAAATAAAAATGTACAAAAAAAAGAGAAGAATAAAAACATAACCATAACTAAGAATTTTGAGAATTCTCAAATTCCATTAAGAATAATAAGCGGAGTGATATAAAAAGAACTCTGTTCTTTGTTAGTCCTATCTATAAAGAAAGGGAGAGCCTATGAAAAATATAAACGATTCTTTTGTTTCCGTGGGTCACTGGCCAGCCGCTGGTAGTTTCGAGTTTAATACCGATATTTTAGCAACAAATCCAATAAATCTAAGCGTAGTTCTGGGTGTATTGATTTTTTTTGGAAAGGGAGTGTGTGCGAGTTGTGTATTTCAAGAATAGGTTGGATTTCACCAGCTGCACTTTTTTCTATTTATGTATTCTTTTTTCTAGCAGAAATAGGAACAAAAGGTGCACAATCTCGACGAATTACTTCGTAATTGGATTTCATTAAGAAATATTATGTAAGAACCATAGCATTTCGTTATGAATTGGTAAATGAACTTTGATTATCTTCTCTATCAACCAATAATGTTGAGGTGTTTTACATGGTTAAAGATAAATTGTTTGAAGTCCAGGCACAGCATAGCATGGTACTCTTTCTACCATTACGTTAGTACAAAAAAGGAAGAATTGGGAATTTATCCGATGTAGAACACTCATATGGATAAAAGTTTTTGAACCATTCACTGGCAAGACGGGTCCTCCTTTTTTCTCCACTGCCGAATCGACGACCTATGTATTTTATTTTTATAAATTTAGTTTTATAAAAAAGAGAATTTTTTGGATGAAAAAATCGAAATTTCATTCTACTAATAATGTACTAATGAGAATAAGGTTCAGAATTATATTCTTTTTTCTTTAAAATATTTTTTTCTTTTTGGAAAAAAGTTGTAAATGAAAGAACAAATAAAGAAACAACTTTGATGACAATTTTTTCTTTTTTGTCTGGTCTGAAGAGTCCTTCTAGAGAGTATGATTTTAGATCAATCAATTTTGAGATCTTTTAATACGAGAAGAAAAGAGAGGATAGGCTCATTCCGTTCAAAGATATGGGAATGCCCATCAATCAAATAAAATAAAAAATTGAGCGTGAGAGCCAAATGAATTG